GACATACACTATACATTATTTTGATATGACGCTCTAAAGATGAAAAAAGGAAGTTTTTTGAAATTCATTTTCACGAATTTTTTTCTAATATTTCTAATATAATAAGATTCCTATTTCTTCGTTACCAAAAATTTCTTGCCATATATCATATATATATAATTATATATTGTATGATTGTATGGGATCTTATAAAGGAAAGGTCAGAACAAAATAAGAAATAAGCTTATTAAAAATTATTGCCCCTTATATTGAAATTTTATAGAAAATAGAAGATACTAGAATTTCGCTTTTTGAATCGAGGGTTCCTAATGTCAGACTTTTCTGATCTTATGGATTTTTATAATAAAAATCTCCTATTTTTTATCAAAGAAATTAGGAATATGAATTGAATATAGATTTCCTTTTTATCGAAAACTTACAGCAGCTTGCCAAACAAAGGCTAATAGAAAAAAGAATAAAGGTATAACCGGCATAATTTCTACGATTGGATTGAAAAAGGCATAAGCCTCGGGCAATTTGGCGAAGAAAAAACTACTCGAATAAAGGGTAGAATTAAGACAGATACAGATGAAACTAAAGATATTAAACATAACAAACATTTTTTTCTTGTTCTTAAAAATTAAAATGAAATGATAATAAATTACCAGATTTACCAGATTGGATTGAGTTTTTTTTAGGAAAAAAGAAAAAAGGTAGAAAAAAAGAAATTCTGCTTTTCTTTGACTTCTACCCAATAAAGAATTCTACTTTCATAGAATATCTTAATGAAATTCTATGTAATGATCAATTCATTTTTTTGATTCTATATCTATTGTGTTGAATCCTAGCGACAACATGTCCTATATGTATTTTGGATGGTTATTGACGAAGAATAAATATTTCGCTTAATTTTTCTTAGACAAAAGAAAAATGGGGCGTGGCCAAGCGGTAAGGCAACGGGTTTTGGTCCCGTTACTCGGAGGTTCGAATCCTTCCGTCCCAGATAATTTCCGTCAGAAACGAAAGATTCTTCTCTATTGAAATTTCAAATTTCATGAAAAAAGTTTCTGTGTAATATTAGATATATTAGATACAATGTTATCTAATTTGAAAAAAAAAAGAGGATTCAAAGAATCATTTTTTTTTTTCATATAAAGAAAATTACATGAAAAAATATATATATGGGGTTAAATTAAGCGAAATATTTTCCGGATAAATATCTATCTATCCATAAGATAGATAAGTGTGGATTATTATGTACCGGTTCAGCCAATGGCTATTCATGATTCCATATTGAATCAATTGCATATGGTTCCAAATTCAAATAAAATTCGAGGATGTTATGGTAAAACTTCGTTTGAAACGATGTGGTAGAAAGCAACGTGCGACTTGAAGGACATGATTGGCTGTGGATTCTGACATCCACCATTTTCTATGCGAATGAAGATGCTCTTGTCTCGACATAGTTTGTTCTGCTAAAAACCTAATTTCATTTGTCTTGGGTTGGTAAATAAAAAGACTAATGGTATAGCATATGATGGAGCTCGAGCAAAACTTATTGATTCATTTATCGGGAGAATAATCTAGGGTTAGTGACAATCAATAAGTTAGACCAACTTTGTAAATATCTCATCAAAAATCTATGATCAATCTAAATATAATAAATATAATTAGAATAAAAATAGATATATAAACCTATTTCTAAATATATTATATTTCTAAATATATTAAATATATAGGCATATAAAGGGATAGATTCAAATTTGAACAAGTTTGAATGAAAGAAAAAAAAGTAAAATTTTTTCGATCAAAAATGTATCACAAAAGAATCAATCTTTCGTATCATTTTTCCCTTTTCCATAGAAAAACAAAAGGACAAAAGGTATGTTGCTGCCTTTTTCAAAAGGAGTAAGGATCATCGAAGTAATGTCTAAACCCAATGATTTCACAAAGTGCAAAGCAAAGACGACGAATTCCGGAACAAGGAAACACTATTTTCACCTGTCTCAACAATTGGATCAGAATGAGTAAAAAAATAGATCCAAAAGTAGACAAAAAAAGAAGTTAGAGACAGCTCAAAAAATTCTAAGGATTTCCTTTCGAACTCTTTAAAAACTACTTGAGTTAGGAGTACGAATGATATTTTTTTTCTGTAAAGAAGCAAAAAGGTTCAAATTCTAATCTAATTCTTTATGGATCTACTTATCTTTTTCTATCTATCTATCTAGATAGATAGATAGAATTAGAATCATTTTTTCTTGAGCCGTATGAGGAGAAAACCTCCTATACGTTTCTAAGGGGGGCAACTTTTATCTACATCTATCCCAATGAGTCATCTATCGAATCGTTGCAATTGATGTTCGATCCCGAAGAGAAGGAAGAGATCTTCGAAGAGTGGGTTTTTATGATCCGATAAATAATAAAACTTATTCAAATGTTCCTGCTATTTTATATTTCCTTGAAAAGGGCGCTCAACCCACAGGAACTGTTCATGATATTTTAAGGAAGGCAGAATTCTTTAAAGAAAGAATTTCAAGTTTCAGAAAGGAAAAAAGTCATCAAAAAAAAAGGCAGGTTAATTAGTACCTATCTTTGTGTAATTCTTTATTCAAATTCAAAGTTTTTTCCTGTTCTATTAATACTTATATTCTTTTTTTCTTGCTTCTTTTTGTGAAACCCCCCCCAAAGGGGGGGTAATCTTTCTTGTATTTGTATTGTACCTTTCTTTTTTTTTTCGCTTGTTCTTTATGTTGTGCTAATCCAACACAAATTTCTATAGAATTTCTTGAAATTTCTTTTCTAAAAAGTACATTCATATTGACAATGGTGTCTGGAACAAATATAATTTGATCGTAGAGAAATAGATCTTTTTATCCCCACTCCCTATTGGTTCTTTTCTTCACTTTAGGAAAATAGAAGGGTTTGCTGGATTTATTCTTTTTTTAGACAAATCTAAATATACAAAATGTATTTTCTTAGCGAAAATAAAAAAATAAAAAAGAAATTGAGAAAATTGGGTGGTTTTTCAATTTTCTCCTTTTTTTTTTGAATCTCTTTTTTTCTGAACCTAATCCGCTTGATATTTTGTTATTTAGATTTATTGTTAGTTCCATGTTTGACGCAGTTTTGCAGTACAATTCTCTTATTTTTTTTTGATCATATCTACACTTCATCTTTATCCGGGTTGCTAACTCAACGGTAGAGTACTCGGCTTTTAAGTGCGACTATGATCTTTTACACATTTGGATGAAGTAATTCGTCTAGACTCTTGGTAGAGTTTATAAGACCGCGACTGATCCTGAAAGGTAATGAATGGAAAAAAAAGCATGTCGTAAAAAGAATATAAAAAAGAATAGTCGAATCATAGAAAAAAAAGAAATTAAATACTCATAATGGAACATCATAATTTGTTATTTTTATAACAATTTTGATGTTTAGTAAAGTCTTTAATAGGCGGGTCTAGTGAATAAATGGATAGAGCTTTATGGCTCCAATTTGAGTAAGACAAAAAAGCAACGAGCTTATCTTCTTAATTTGAATGATTACCCAATCAAATTACTAATTAGACGTTAAAAATAGATTAGTGCCTGATGTGGGAAAAGGTTTTCTTGTGAATTGTGAGTGGACCATTGATTCTTTTTTTTTAATCCTAATTATTCTTTAATATGGATTGGAGACGGATGTGTAGAAGAAATAGTATAGTGATAAAAAAATAAAAAAAAGAATTTTTTTTTCCAAAGTCAAAAGAGTGATTGGGTTGCAAAAATAAAAGATTTTTACCCGCTTTCCTTATTTTTCTTAATTTTTCTTTTCTTTCTTTTTCTTTTAGTTATATTAACAAAGAAACCCAAAATGGATAGAAAGGGAAAGGAAAAAGATCTGTAGATTGGGCTCTCTGTCTCCGGCGTATATATTCTTTATTTGTTCTTACTTTTCTAGAATCTTTTACTTCTTAGATTACCATTACATGATTTATATCACAGTACAGTATATAGTAAAAGAATAAGATATTCTTTTAAAATTCTTATTCTTATACAGAATAAGAAAAAAATAGAAAATTTCTAAAATAAAAGTATAGATAGTGCAGAATCTATATATCAATACTAGAAAGATTCTAGATTACTAGATTCTTAGAATTAGAAATTTTTAAGAGTATTTTAGTATAAGATAAAAAATAGACTATATAAAACATAAAAGGTACACATGCGCCGTTCTGACCATATTGCACTATGTATCATTTCATAACACAAGAAGTGCCTCCCTTTTTTGGTTCCAGTAAAAATGTCTGTAAATAACAGAATTACAAAGATATTTAGATTGAAAAAAGAAACATTTCGTCAACAAAACTTCCTATATCCGTTACTCCTTCAGGAGTCTATTTACTCACTTGCTCATGATCATAGCTTCAAGAGTTTTCTTTTTTACGAACCTGTGGAAATTTTTGGTTATGACAAGAAATCTAGTTTAGTGCTTGTGAAACGTTTAATTAATCGAATGTATCAACAGAAATCTTTGATTTCTTCGGTGAATTATTCTAACCAAAATGAGTTTTGGGGGCATAAGAATTATTTTTCTTCTCATTTTTCTTTTCAAATACTATCAGAAGGTTTTGGAGTCATTCTGGAAATTCCATTATCGTCGCGATTAGTATCCTCCCTTGAAGAAAAAAAAATACCAAAATCTCAGAATTTACGATCTATTCATTCAATATTTCCTTTTTTAGAGGATAAATTATCACATTTAAATTCTGTGTCAGATCTACTAATACCCCATCCCATCCATCTGGAAATCTTGGTTCAAATCCTTCAATGCTGGATCAAAGATGTTCCTTCTTTGCATTTGTTGCGATTGATTTTCCACGAATATCATAATTTGAAGAGTATAATTACTTCAAAGAAATCCATTCACGTCTTTTCAAAAAGAAAGAAAAAATTTTTTTGGTTCCTACATAATTTTTATGTATATGAATGCGAATATATATTTCTGTTTCTTCGTAAACAGTCTTCTTATTTACGATCAAC